TTTTATCTACTAATAGTGGACAAATTGGTATATTACCAAACCATGCCCCCATTGCCACGGCTGTAGATATAGGTCTTTTGAGAATACGGCTAAATGACCGATGGTTAACGGTGGCTCTTATGGGCGGTTTTGCTAGAATAAGTAATAATGAGATCACCATTTTAGGAAATGGTGCGGAAATTAGTACTGACATTGATCCACAAGAAGCTCAACAAACTCTTGAAATAGCTGAAGCTAACTTGAGTAGAGCTGAGGGTAAGAGACAAGCAATTGAGGCAAATCTAGCTCTCAGACGAGCTAGGACACGAGTAGAAGCTGTCAAAGCGATTTCCTATTAGTAGTTAATACATTCAATCAAAATTATTTAATATTTTTAAATTAAATACTACACACTATATCTTGATCCCACAGATTTCACAAATTTCATACAATGAAGTCTAATTTGATTAATCTGATGATAGAACGAAAAAGAAAAAAAGAGGATGTGGGTAGAAAAACTTATTAGATACCGTATTCCATGGTATCTAATAAGTTCTACCTACTATTGGATTTGAACCAATGACTCCCGCCGTATGAAAGCAATACTCTAACCACTGGGTTAAGTAGGTCATTTATCATCACAAAAAAGGTCTCCATCACTTCGATGGATTGATTATAGGTAAAATATGTTTTCTAAGCAATATCAATCTTTTACCAGTAAACATAAACGGATCATAAAGTTATCATGTGGGATTATGGAATACTCTTCTTGACAAGAAATTGTCTCTATGTTAAAATGGTTATGACAAGGGCTATAGCTCAGTTAGGTAGAGCACCTCGTTTACACGTGCGCCAATGTTTTTCAAGGGAGCCTTTTATGCAATGACCATAATTGATCTTTTTGAGAAGTCGATGTCTTACTCCGTATATTCGAGAGAACAAGAGAAAAATAGCCTGACAAAGTTGGTTTGATCCGGTTCAGGTGTGAATTCCGGTGCCAAATCAAATAGAACCTGCCATTGTAAGGTAAATGCCCAATTCAATGCCAGGCATAATGAGTATAAGGATCTCAAAATAAGCTCTTTTCGTCCTATGAGCTTTGAGGTGTATGAAGTCTCATATTTTAATCTTGCAGCGGAGCGACAGAGACTGCATTTCACTTAGGTTGATCTAGGCCGAAGGCAGACCTAAATAAAGGTCACCCTTCTTTGAAACACTTTGGTATTGCTCCTAGATCAGAATTTAAATAATGAATCAGAGCACATGGAGCCATCTCATTCTCTTCTTCTAAAGAAAAATATGGTGAACTAACTGATCTTTTCATCAGTTGATGAAAGAGCCCAATGCAACAAAATGCATGTTGGGTCTTTGAAACAGTTCGAATCATTTCGATAATAATTAGTTTTCTCTGTTTTACCGAGAAGGTCTACGGTTCGAGTCCGTATAGCCCTAATACATTCTTTCTTTTGTTTTGTATAGAAATTTGAGTAGTAGTAGTAGTAGGAACAATAAAATAAACACAATAATTCATTCCAACGGACCCAATTGGTATTTGTCAAATCTCGGATCAAATACCCATCTCTCTCCATCCACTTTCATGAATGAATTACATATGATATTTTTCTTATTCTTTTTTTAATTATTTTTAATTGAATTTCTTTAATTTCTTATCTACTATAAGATAAGTAATTCTTTACTTTTACTTTTTATTTATTTGATTTATAAGATATTATAAGATATAAGATCAATATGAAATAGAAAAAATATACAAAAAATAAGTATAAGATCATGCTATGTCTACACCTCACATATAGAAATAGAATCAAAAGGAGAAAAAAGAAAAAATAGAAGTGGGATGACATTAGATGAATATTGAAACAAGGTATGTCCTACAGCAAACAAACTCTCAACTATGCGACTTGATTTGATCAAAATTATCTTATTGTTTCATCGAAGAAGTTCTAGATGATTTGAGAATCCCAATTTAAATGGAATAATTCGGCCTATTTCACATTCATAGGAGTATTTTTCTGTTTCTGCTTCACGAATATGATATCTTCTGGGCATTCCTATCTTGGCATTTGTCATTTCTGGTATTTTAGCCCCGATTAGGGAAGGTCCAGAAAATCTTTCTAGTTATGAATCAGGTATAGAACCCATGGGGGATGCTTGGGTACAATTCCGAATTCGCTATTACATGTTTGCTCTAGTTTTTGTCGTTTTTGATGTTGAAACGGTCTTTCTTTATCCATGGGCAATGAGCTTTGATATATTGGGTGTATCTGTCTTTATAGAAGCTTTCATTTTCGTGCTTATTCCAATTGTGGGTTCAGTTTATGCATGGCGAAAAGGAGCGTTGGAATGGTTTTAACTGAATATTTAGACAATCAAAATAAAAGGGAAGGAAAGGATGACATTGAAACAGTTATGAATTTGTTTGAGTTTCCATTACTTAACCAAACAACTCCCAATTCAATTATTTCAACTACATCAAATGATCTCTCGAATTGGTCAAGACTTTCCAGTTTATGGCCGCTTCTCTATGGTACCAGTTGTTGTTTCATCGAATTTGCTTCATTAATAGGCTCGCGATTCGACTTTGATCGTTATGGGTTGGTGCCAAGATCGAGCCCAAGGCAAGCAGACCTCATTTTAACAGCCGGAACAGTAACAATGAAAATGGCTTCTCCCTCTTTAGTAAGATTATATGAACAAATGCCTGAACCAAAATATGTCATTGCTATGGGAGCTTGTACTATTACGGGAGGGATGTTCAGTACTGATTCTTATAGTACTGTTCGCGGAGTCGATAAGCTAATTCCTGTGGATGTCTATTTGCGAGGCTGTCCACCTAAGCTAGAGGCAATTATAGATGCTATAACGAAACTTCGTAAGAAAATATCCCGAAAAATCTTTGAAGATAGAAATGTGTATCAACAGGAGAATCGATGTTTTACTACTAATCACAAATTTTACCTTCGACGCAGTATTCATACTGGAAATTACGATTAAGAATTACTCTATAAATCACCATCTACTTCAGAGATACCTTTTGGAAAAAAGATTTCAAATCCAAAAGGTCAGTATCTTCCTACGAATTAGTGAATAAGGCAGGGTTTTTTTGTGCAGAATAAGAAACAGCGGGTCAATCATTAATATGAAAAATTTTATTGTCAATGTGAATATTCATACAAATAAAAATCAAGGATTGGGATTCCATTGCTGTCATTTCATATGTATATGGTTACAATTATTTACGCTCCCAGTGTGCCTATGATGTAGCACCAGGCGGATTTTTAGCTAGTGTGTATCACCTTACGAAGATACGATATAGTATAGATAAAAAAGTAAAGAATATCTATTCCGATCAGTCTCAATGAATTCATTTCATTTGTATGAGGTATGAATATCTATCCGATACATTATTCACGTGTCAGGAACCAGATTTGAACTGGTGACACAAGGATTTTCAGTCCTCTGCTCTACCAACTGAGCTATCCCGACCATTTATCGTGCATCATCTTAGCAGAGTATTTATATCTATGTCAATGAAAAGAACTAAAAGAGAAAATCTGAACAAATTGGCCCTAGCCCCTGAATTCTTTAGATCTTCAAAAATAAGACTTTCTTTGTTTGTAAATGTAAGTAAAAAATATGGACTATGAATAATTCAATAACGGAGATTCCTTGAACATATATGTTCCTATTGTATTATACAAAACAAATGAGATTGAATTGGAAAAAGATACGAAGATTTTTATTCGGATCCATTTGTTAAAAAACAGAGTGAATGAAATAAGAAAGATATTTCATTTTGTTTAAACTGAGCCCATGATGAAAAAAAAAAAGAAAGAGGATGAGGATAAAGAAAAAGTGAGGAAGTAAAATGGGCTTTTTATTGGGGATAGAGGGACTTGAACCCTCACGATTTCAAAATTCGACGGATTTTCCTCTTACTATAAATTTCATTGTTATCGGTATTGACATGTAAAATGGGACTCTCTCTTTATTCTCGTCCGATTAATCTTCTAAAGATCTATCAAACTCTGGAATGAATCATTTGATCACTGAATATTCGAATTCGATTCTTTTTTAAACTTCAATTATAATTGATTCGCAATAACTCTTCAATTTTTCATAGATTTTTTGATCTCTATTATTCTAATTAATAGATAATAGAAATATAGAAATAAAGGGTTTCTATAGATTCTTATCTCATACTATTACTCATATTAGTAGTAATATAAATATGAAAGAAATAAATAAAAGAAATAAAAAATAGGAAAAAGAATATATTATTTCATAAGTTCATAATAGAGTTCTACTATTCTATTCTTCTATTCTAGAATAATAGAATTCATAAATCAATTATATTAGCTATTAGAATACTATTAGAATAGAAATAGAATATATAATGAATATATATATATATACTAAAATTATACTAAAATAGAAAATAGAAGAAAATATATAATATAAAGAAATAGAAGATTTCTATTTTCATATTTCATATACAGAGATAGAGAATAGGATTCAATATAAAATTTGGGTTGTGATTAATCGTTTGCTATGTCAATATGTATACGTACGTATTAGGTATATAAAGTTATCCTTTCTGTCATTTCAATAGAAGGATTTTATCTACTAACGTAACGTAGTCAATTTCATTCGTTAGAACATCTTCCATTGAGTCTCTGCACCTATCCCTTCTTATTCTCATTTTCCATCGTTTTTTCTCTCAAAACAAAGATTTGGCTCAGGATTGCCCATTTTTAGTTCCAGGGTTTCTCTGAATTTGAAAGTTACCACTTAGCAGGTTTCCATACCAAGGCTCAATCCAATCAAGTCCGTAGCGTCTACCAATTTCGCCATATCCCCCTTTCCTTTGAGACAAGGATCCAGTTGTAATTCCATCCAACTCTTCCATTTATCTTGACACTATTGAATTCAATGATTCCTATATCGAAAAAGTGTATGCTGCTATTTTCTTTTTTTGCCCACCCTCTATTCTATCATTTCATCTCTATTGGATGAACCTTATTTGTTTCAATACGAAATGATTTTATCATTGATGTATCCGCAATTCAATATGAATAGATATATACCACATATATCTATATGCCTTTCCTCCTCCTTCATTTTGACAGTACAGTTTGTAGTAGTGGAACGGTCGATATTCATTCTTTTTTTTTCATTTCAAAATCGAATTTCATTGATATATTGAAATTTTCTATTCATATAATATATATGAATATGGAATAGAATTTCTATTTAGTAGTATTTAGTAGATATATACTAGATCTAAATAGAATCTAAAATCTAAGAATATCTAACAAAAAATGAAATAAAAAAAAAAGAAGAAGAATCACTAGGTAATAGCTAAGATCCGATAGTTTCCTGTATTCATATACACTATTGCTCTTATATCCGCCCGCTTAGCTCAGAGGTTAGAGCATCGCATTTGTAATGCGATGGTCATCGGTTCGATTCCGATAGCCGGCTCTTTTTCTTTTTATTTCTTTCCATAATTGAAAATTTCTACTCTCGCTTTCTATAAATGTCGAGTTACCGATTTATTATGTCATGGTAACTTGCAGATGTAGCTATGAATAAAAAAGTTGACTAGAACAATTAGATCTCTACAAAAGAGATTTGAAAACGTAATCTTCGTTTGAATTTCCTATGTATATATATATATAGGAAATTATAGGAAATAGGAAATCCGACTATTGGGAAAATCTCTTTTATTCTGTTTTGTAGGACTTTAATAAATTTAGTTTTGCTTTGCTGATCCTTTAGTTCAGTCTGAATTTATATTCTTTTTGTCAAATGAAAGCTAATCAAAAAGGAGCCTTTATATGTCTCGTTACCGAGGACCTCGTTTTAAAAAAATACGCCGGCTGGGAGCTTTACCGGGACTAACTAGAAAAAGACCCAGATCCATAAGTGATCTTCAAACCCAATTGCGCTCTGTAAAAAGATCACAATATCGTATTCGTTTAGAAGAGAAACAGAAATTGCGTTTTCATTATGGTCTGACAGAGCGACAATTACTTAAATATGTGCATATTGCTGGAAAAGCCAAAGGGCCAACAGGTCAGGTTTTACTACAACTACTTGAGATGCGTTTGGATAACATCCTTTTTCGATTAGGTATGGCTTCGACCATTCCTGGAGCCAGACAATTAGTTAACCATAGACACATCTTAGTTAATGGTCGTATAGTGGATATACCAAGTTATCGTTGCAAACCCCGAGATATTCTTACTACGAAAGATAAAGAAAGATCGAAAGCTCTGATTCAAAATTCTCTTGTTTCATCCCCCTACGGGGAATTGCCAAACCATTTGACTATTGACTCCTTACAATATAAAGGATTTGTAAATCAAATAATAGATAGTAAATGGATCGGTCTTAAAATAAATGAGTTGTTGGTCGTAGAATATTATTCCCGTCAGACTTGATTTTAACGAAAATACAAAAGCAAGGTTCATACCAATTTTGACTCCTTTCGCTGAAGTAAATAGAGTTCCTCGTGCCCTGTCTCATTCACGTATTAAAAAAGGATCGGTAATAGGATTTTTTTCTTTTTTTTTTTCAATAGATTTCTATTTGCATTATCGCAGGAATTAATTAGGGATAGAGAATGTCTATGAAATAAGGGTCTTACCGTTAGAATAATGATATCAATTCTTATTTTCTTTGATACATTGTAGTCGGTAACGTTGATGAATGAAAAGAAACGGAGAGAGAGGGATTCGAACCCTCGGTAAACAAAAATATACATAGCAGTTCCAATGCTACGCCTTAAACCACTCGGCCATCTCTCCTAAAGAATGTTATTCTTGACCAAAACCCAAATGAATAGCGAGTCCTTCATCTTAATTGTAGTACATGTATGACGGCCCGATGGTTCCATAAGAATAAATTCCTTTTTCAATTTCATATTTATCAACAACAACTTCTTTCATCAGCTAACCCATGGAATTCATGAATCGTCCGATGAATCTTTCTATTTCAATTGTATGGTGTGACATATACACGTTATGCAAACAAAAAGGATGGTTTTTTATTTGAATTTGATTTTATCATGGAATGATTATTCCATTCTTTTCCTTTTTGAATCATAACCAAATCAAAAGGAAATTTGGTTATTCAACTTAGATGAAATATTAATAGTCATTAATAGATTACGAAATTTGAATGAAATCGAATCTGATTCAACTATTTCATCTTTGTTCAAAAAGGTGACACCGCATCTTTTCCAATTAGTCTGTTTTTATGTTATTTTGTACTGTACAATTCCTTTATTTTATGGAATCGTTTTCCCCGAAGGGGAATGAGAAAAATTATAGAATGAATTGCTAATTATGCCTAGATCTCGAATCAATGGAAATTTTATTGATAAAACCTCTTCAATTGTAGCCAATATCTTATTACGAATAATTCCGACAACTTCAGGAGAAAAAAAGGCATTTACCTATTACAGAGATGGTGCGATTTGATTTTTTCTTGTTTTTT